TTAAAATTCTAATTGAAGTAAGAGTATAATATTTTTTGGCTCTCAAATGATACATAGCGCGATACAGTCAAAGCAAGGTATCAATAATAATCGGTACCTCGGAAAATTTATCAACTAATTTTATAGTCTCTCCCTTGCCCATTTAATTTATGTTTGTCATAAGATAAAGATAAGAGATAGAAAGACAATGAAAAATATTTTATTTTTTCAACCCAATCGCTCTTTTGATTTTGGAAAAAAAAATTATTTATCAATATGCTGATTCTTTTACACATCCACTCCCATTCCATAATAGGGAGTCACAATAGTTAGGATTCATTAAAAAATTTTGATAACCCCCACAGGGAAAGCTTTTCCCGCAACGGGCACTAATCTATTTTTAACCTAGAATTAGATCGGGTAATCATTCAAATGAAGAATGCAAGCTCATTTCTTTTCTTTCACTAATAAAAATTGAAGCCCCGTAGAACTCTATCCATTTATTTATTTTTATTTGAACCAACGAAAAAGATAATTTATTTGGTTCCTGTTCAAGATTCAAACAAGGGTTTCTTATATCCCTATCCTATATCCCTATCCTATATCCATCTCTATTATATATTCGGTATTAGGTAATAGGTAATAATAAAATATTATTGTACTTATCCATTAATACGACATGCTGTTTTTTCCATTCATTCCTCTTCAGGATCAGTCGTGATCTTCTAAACCTTACCGATGTTATGGACGAATTTCTTGCTCCATCCAAATGTGTAAAAGAGACTAGCCGCACTTAAAAGCCGAGTACTCTACCGTTGAGTTAGCAACCCTAATAGGAAAGGTGTGATAGATACAATCAGAATAAAAAATTTATTTAAATATGCTCTGGGGCGAGAGGGTTCGAACCTCCGAATATCGGGACCAAAGCTCGATGCCTTACCACTTGGCCACGCCCCATTTCCATTATATATTTTATAAAATACTTTATTTTTATATTTCTTAAGGTTTTCGTTATTTCACACGTTTTCCTATGAAAAAATAAAATATATTTCGAGAAAGATAAATAACGAGTCATAAAAGTAAAAGGAAAGAAAGGGATTCGAACCCTCGGTACAAAGAACTCGTACAGCGGATTAGCAATCCGTTGCTTTAATCCACTCAGCCATCTCTCCTAATTTGACAAAAAAATAATATACATAAATATACTAAATATACTAAATATACATAGAACATATAAATATACAGCATATGCATTACATACACCCCAATTATTTTTATGCTAAATTTTTGTTATAAATACAAAAACGAATACGAATGAATGAAAGCGTCCATTGTCTAATGGATAGGACGTAGGTCTTCTAAACCTTTGGCATAGGTTCAAATCCTATTGGACGCAATTTTTCTATATTTATTTTTTCATTATAAGTCTTTCGTTTCTCGCTAGAACGGCCCTCGCAAATTGCAAATACTAATTTATTAAGAATTAATCGTATTGAAGATCTAGTGTCATCATTTGCTGGAATCGGAAGATCTACAGGCTCGGGGTCACAATTTGTATCAATTAAACAAATTGTTGGGATTCCCAAAGTAATACATTCTAGAAGTGCAATATATTCTTGATGCTGATCAAGGATGATTACAATATCGGGCAATCTCGTCATATATTTAATTCCACCCAAGTATGCTTGTAAGTGAGCTAATTGTCTTTTCAACCTAGTGACATCCCTTTTTTTAAGCTGTTCGAGTCTGCTCATTTTTTGTTTTATTTTTAAGTCTCTGAACTTATGAAGCCCCTTTTTGGTAGTGGACCAATTTGTTAACATACCGCCAAGCCATTTTTTATTAACATAGTGACATCGAGCCTTTATTGCAGCTCGTGCTACTAAATCAGCGACTTCTTTTTTTGTACCAACAATTAAAATTTGGTTTCCCCTACTTGCTGCATCAAAAATCAAATCACAAGCTTCTGATAAAAAACGTGCAGTTTTGATAAGATTTATAATATGCTTATCTTTACGATTTGCCAAGATATAAGGTGCCATTTTAGGATTCCATTGTTTAATATTATGGCCCAAATGAACTCTTGCCTCCATCATCTCTTCCAAATTTATGTTCCAATATCTTCTTGTCATTTTTTAATTTTTACCCTTATTCTACTCCCTTAAAAAAAGAGATATGAGGTCCCCCAAAAAGTGGTTCCGACGGAACCTTCTCTTCTACTGTAAATTGACTGTCAATACTCAATAAAAAAGCCATTATTATTTTATATAATTATTATAATAAGAATAATTGGTATCAAAAAAATAAAAATTTTTTGGCGGCATGGCCGAGTGGTAAGGCGGGGGACTGCAAATCCCTTTTCCCCAGTTCAACCCTGGGTGTCGCCTAATCCCACAAAATTAAATAATAAAATAATATAAGTTTCCTATTCTGTTCTACTAATTCTACTAATATACTATTAATATTTTATTATTTAATTGTATGAATATGAATAATGTATGAATAATTTTAAATTTTTAAAAATTTTTAGATTGAGATAAAGTGAAAAAAACGCTCTTAGTAATTAAATAATAATCTGTCCCTATAACATAACCACCCTTAAAAAAAAGAGGAGGTTGAATTGATGTATTGATCGAATCCATCGGGACTGACGGGGCTCGAACCCGCAGCTTCCGCCTTGACAGGGAGGTGCTCTGACCGATTGAACTACAATCCCGGGGAAAGAAGAGATATATTCTAAAATTAATTTTTTTTATTTTTTTTATGTTTGTCTCAGTATTATATTGTTATTTTGAATGGTAAGGACTATATATTATATTATATTAATATTATAAATATTATATTAATATTATATTAATATTATAAATTAATATTATATATCATTTATCATTATCTCATTCAAATCTTATGGTATATTGGTGAATTACTGGGCCGAGCTGGATTTGAACCAGCGTAGACATATTGCCAACGAATTTACAGTCCGTCCCCATTAACCACTCGGGCATCGACCCAGGAAGAATAATTTTTTGATTTATTGGTAATCCCTGATAAAATCCCTTTATTAGTACTCTACCCCCAGGGGAAATTGAATCCCCGCTGCCTCCTTGAAAGAGAGATGTCCTGAACCACTAGACGATAGGGGCATATACTTGCCCGACTGCTACTTACATCATACTATGATCCTAGTATAAACTTTTTGGAAAGTTAAAGGAACAATAACCTCTTATTCTTATTCCTAATATATAGAATTTATAAGAGGTTATATCAATTAATTTTTGAAATTTAACATATATAGTATATTTCATTGACTTGATTGAATAATTGAATTCAATTAAGCAAAAGCAAGACGGTAATTGTGAAAGAGATATAGCAAAGACAGAATTCTTTTAAAATACTTACGTGAAAGGATTAGATCGAAGGCTCCCTTGTGGAATAAATATTCGGTCTCTTGGGCACCTTCAGGGACTTCTATATTCAATGTTTCTTCAATTACTCTTTGACCCGCAAATGCAATGACGGCCCCGGGTTCGGAAATAATTACATTCCCCAACATACCAAAGCTAGCTGTCACCCCGCCAGTAGTAGGAGATGTAAGTATTGATACATAAAATAATTTTTTATCTAATTTATAAGTATATAATGCACAAGCTATTTTACTCATTTGCATCAAGCTTAAACTTCCTTCTTGCATACGTGCACCCCCAGAAGCACATATTATAACAAGAGGTAGAAATTCTTTGATAGCATACTCGATCAAACGGGTAATTTTTTCTCCAACTACGGATCCCATAGTACCCGCTATAAACTTAAAATCCATAACCCCAAGTGCTACCGGAATCCCATTTATTTCGGCTATGCCTGTTTGAATAGCATCATTTAATCCTGTCTCGCTTTGATAATAATCGAGACGCTCTTCATAGGTCTTCTCCTTTTCTTCTTCTTCTTCTACATTAGTATGCTTTTGCTCAGTCTTCTCTTCTTCTTCTACATTAGTATGCTTTTGCTCAGTCCTCTCTTCTTCTTCATTAGTATGCTTTTGCTCAGTCCTCTCTTCTTCTTCATTAATATGCTCTTGTTCAGTCTTCTCTTCTTCTTCATTAATATGCTCTTGTTCGGTCTTTTCCCTTTCTTTTATCAGTTCTTTTAAGTTCTCGTGTATCTCCTCGATTATTTTGTCTACCCCAGACTCCCATTTAACAAAATCAAAAGGCTTAACTTCTTTTTCATAATCAAATTCAATGGGATCCAGAGAGAACATGTCCTCATCCATAGGAGCCCAAGTGTCTGAATCAACCAAAAAGCCTATTCTATCTGAACTATTCATTTTCACATGTGATTGGCACCATTCACAAATATAAAGTTTTGAATTAAAAAGTGATTTATAATTTATTCCATAACAACTTTCACATTGAACCCACAAATGGCTATAATCGGGATGACTCTTATTATCACTTTCTTTTTCATTGCTTTTTTTATCTGGATCTATTTCGTTCTCCTGATCTATTTTTTTCTGTTGAAAGGGACCATTAGTAGGCTGATAACTATTAACAATAGGATAATTATTATCAGGACCATTATAAGGACCATTATAAGGACCATTATAAGGACCATTATCAGGACCATTATCAGGACGACCATTATCAGGACGACCATTATCAGGGCCATTATCAGGGCCACTTACGTTTCTTTTATACTGTTGCAAACTTCCTTCTATTTTATTGAGATTTTTCTCTATCTCCTCGTCTTTACTTTGATCTAATTCGTACTGTAGCTCACGGACTTTCATTTTATTCCTTACTCTCTCTATATCCAGGGTGTATTGTTCAAAAGCCCCTCTCAATATATCCCTGGTTGCCCTTCGATCTAATGCGCGTTGTTGCTTTCTTTCTTTCAGTTGATTCCTTACGTTCTCTATATCAAGGGTGTATTGTTCGGAATCTTCTTCCAATCGAGTGTTGTCTCTTGAGTAATTGCTATTAACACTTAGCGTTTCTGATATCAGTCGAAGGATTCCCTTCTCTAGATCGACTATATCAAATTTTTTATGTTTCCTTCTATGATTATCCGACCCAGACCCATCCCGCCTCTTGGCATTACCGAAATTTTTTAAATTCGCGTATATTTGTGTCTGCTTCAATTTACTAGATTTGTAGCCCCCAATAGAAAAAATACTGAAGGTAACCCCATTAGAGGAAGGAACTATCCAAATATTGCCTATTAATTTTTTTATTTGCATACTATATACCTCTGGTGTAAAATCTAATTATAAATTGCCTAAATTAAATGGTATGATAGATTAAAATGCGCGTTCTATCTAATTGGATGGTTAAGATTTACCTTAACCATCCAATTAATTTTATGGTAAAATTAATTCTATCATGATTTTGGTTACGCCCACAAATAACCGAAACCAGACAAGTACTATCAAGTACTATATAAACTAAAGCGATTAAATTAAATTTACGAACCCTTTAAGAATGCGTCCACAGACAACCAAAACCAGACAAGTACGATATAAACTAAAACGATTAAAATAAATTTTACCAACCCTTTTAAAAACCAGATTACTAAAGTCCAAAAAGATTTATCCATAGGTGATCTCCTAATTTTAATAGTAGAAATAATAGTCTACTTCTACATTTGACAACAAACACGCCCAGAGAAGATTGAAGAAAGAAAGAATTAAAATTAATTTTGGAAATTTTTTTGTCAAATAGGTGAAATAGAATGGGTCTTCTTTAACTATTTTGTAACCATTTATATAGTCAAGCATTGACCAAGCTGCTATGTAATCTTTTAGATTACACAGGACACAGATAATAAGAATTCGCATTATTATGTCAACTTTCTTGCTCAACAGTTTGAATACTATAACCAGTGGAACATTAAGGAAAAAATTAATCATATAGATTCTATAGAAATATCCGACTTGATCTAGGTTGATAGGGTTAACTTTTTTAAGATAGAAAACGAAAACAATGATAAGAGACTTGAGCAAGTCCTTTATATTCCAGTGGTTAAAGGTAAAACTATTAACGAACTGTCTCTTATAAAATCTTTGAGTTTTATAGTCAAATTTATGCGTATAGAAGTCGTCTGGTTCTGTGTCCACAAACAGCCAAGCCCATACAAAATTGACTAAACAAATAATCAACAAGATTACAGGTAGTTTTTTAATTATATAGTTAGGATCGGGGACTTGGAACAGTTGAAACGAAGTATACTTTTTCAGACCATGGGTACATATCCAGCCTGCCAGCCAATCTTTGCTAGTCCAAATTGCACAAATAATAGCAGCTCGTGTTACGCTGTTGTTCAGCGGGGTCACGATAAATACCCATATAAAAGTGCAAAAAGTCATAACTTTGAGAAGCTTCAAGTAATAATAACTGATTATTTCTACAAATAAATAAGGTCTCATATTATGAAACTTTCGCAAATAATAGAAGACGGCTAAGATCTTTACCGAATCCTTTAGAATGCAAAGTAATATTATATCAAATTTAGGCATTTTTTATTCCTCGTTTTTGTATGATTTTTCCTGGGTTTCATCCTCAGGTTTTTTAAAATTAAGATCACGTATGATCTCGTCTATAATTCCGTACTCTCGGGCTTCGGTCGCGGACATATAACGGCCGGTTCTTATATTTTTTATAAATTCTGGAGGTTGCCCTGTTTTTTCCGTAAAAGTCTCTTCTAGATCCCTACGTATCTTTAATTTTATGTTTATCTCCGCCTCCAATTTTGAGTTAAAGCGACAGGTACGCAAATTCACTTTAAAGTTAGGTCGGGAAATCAGGAACTTACAGTTAGGGAATGCGAAACGTGGCCTTCCCCCAAGCAAGGCATAGATTCCCGGCCCTCCAACCCGTCCGCAGCCTATTGTCTCTATGGTTACGTCTATGAACGCCCCCTCATTCATAAAATTACAAAGAGTCCTTGCAGCAAGTGGGCTTCCCTTAGAGCAGTTTATAAGAACGCTTGTCGTTTCTGGCGCATCACCATAAAGATCAAGACATATTATTAATTGTATAATTTTATTTGCGACTTCCATAGTGAGATTTTCCCATAGAAAGATAATACCGTTTTTATAAAGAAAAGAATATAAATCTATATAATTGACTACTTCTTCATAATATATTTTTTTTTTATAAATTATTCCTTCCTCATCCTCATACTCATCTTCGCTGTCATTAGGTTCATTTTCAACACTTTCTAACTCTTCAACTTCTTCGATTTCTATAAAAGGAATTTGCGGGATAATTGGATCTTTAGGCTCTTTTTTCTCCTTTTTCTCTCTTTTCTCCTTTTTATCCCCTTTATCGTCATGAGGATCGTAAAAAGGATCGTCAAAAGGCTCCCCGTTTCTGTAAAAAGACTCCCCGTTTCTGTCAAAAAGCATTATGTACCCCCTTTGTTTTATTTTGTTGATTTAGTTTTTATTTATTTTGGCTGTTATTGTACGTTAATAAACGTATGGGACGGTAATCAAAGTCTTTATTTTATATTTATTTTATATTATATACAATATTTATTATATTAATTTTGCTTTTAGAATAGTTTCGAATAAAATAAAATATATAGACAAAATAAAATAATCAAATAATCAGTAAAATTTAAATTCATTTTAATTAAAATTAAAACCAAATAAAAAATTAAAAAATATATTAATAAAAATAGAAGCATATAAAAATATTGACGAATAAAAATAGGTTTTTTTGAGAAAAAAGCGCGTTTTTTAGGAACTATCATTTTGCAAAGGTTATTCATTATTTGAGGTGGATGTGAAAGACATCTAATATCTGAGATTTTTAATAATATTTTTATTTATATATTATATTTTATGTTTTCTTTTATATATTTATATTTTACTTAATTTCTTTTTACTTAATTTATATACAATATATAATATATAAATTTGATTGGTTACGGAGAGATTACACGGGGAGATTACTTTGTTTTTGTAGATGAGCTATAGATAAGCCCAGTTTTTTTGTTTTTGCTCTTTCTCTCCGTGTTTCTATTGTGCTTTAGGGGACGGGTTTATGGGTATAACTTTTTTACTCTCCATGGCACATTTGGGCTAAAAATTTCCATTTTTATACTTTATAAAATGTAAAACCTGGGATATGAATATATTAATAAAAACCTTCGCCTGGGCTAGACGCTTACTTATACGCGGTATGGAGATTTACTTGTCTTATATCTATTATATCTTTATATCTATTATATCTTTATATCTATTATATCTTTATATCTATTATATCTATTATATATATCTTTATATCGGCTTCACGTTATTGTTTGCGGTTAATTTTATTGCGTGTTGGTTTGTCTGGTTAAATCATACCCCATCATAGTGAGTTTTACGGACCTACTTAACTCAGTGGTTAGAGTACCGCTTTCATACGGCGGAAGTCGTTGGTTCAAACCCAATAGTAGGTATAATAACTTATTAGATATCATAACCAAATTGGTTATGATATCTAATAAGTTAATCTCTTTTACCTGTATTTAGTGCCGTGGAAATAGTAGCTTTATTTGATAATATGCCAATTTACCCATTATAATTTTTAAATAAATAATAAATAGGGGTTCGTATTATGAAACTTTCGCAAATAATAGAAGACGGCTAAGATCTTTACCGAATCCTTTAGAATGCAAAGTAATATTATATCAAATTTAGGCATTTTTTATTCCTCGTTTTTGTATAATTTGGGGTTTCCTGTTTTTCGGATGATCTCGTCTATAATTCCGTACTCTCGGGCTTCGGTCGCGGACATATAACGGCCGGCCCCTATATTTTTTATAAATTCTGGGGGTTGCCCTGTTTTTTCCGTAAAAATATCTTCTAGATCCCTACGTGTCTTTAATTTTATGTTTGTGTCCGCTTCATATTCTAGGGTTGAGAGACTCGTATCCAATTTAAAGTTAGGTCGGGAAATCAGGAACTTACAGTTAGGGAATGCGAAACGTGTCCTTCCCCCAAGCAAGGCATAGATTCCCGGTCCTCCAACCTCTCCGCAGCCTATTGTCTCTATGTTTAGAAGCACCCCTTCATTCATGAAATTATAAAGAGTCTTTGCATCAAATAAGTCTCCCTTAGAGCAGTTTATAAGAATCCTTGCCGTTTCGGTCGCATCACCATAAAGATCAAGATCAAGAATCATTATCAATTGTATAATTTTATTCATGACTTCCGTAGTGAGATCTTCCCATAGAAAGATAAGACCTTTCCTAGCAAGGAAATTGGGTAGATCCTTATAAGTGGTGCTTCTTTCTCCTTTTATATCTATAAAAGGAACTTTAGGGATAATTGGATCTTTTATCTCCTTTTTCTCTCTTTTCTCCCCTTTATCGTCAAAAGGCCCCGCGTTTCTGTAAAAAGGCTCCCCGTTTCTGTCAAAAAGCATTATGTACCCCCTTTGTTTTATTTTGTTGATTTAGTTTTTATTTATTTTGGCTGTTATTGTACGTTAATAAACGTACGGGACGGTAATCAAAGTCTTTATTTTATTTTATATTATTACTATATATATACAATACTTATTATATACAATATTTTTATACAAGATTTATTATTTGTATATTATTTTATTAATTTTATATTTATATTATATAATTTATAGTTTCCTTATAGCTTCCTTCTTTAGAGCTTTATTGATAAAGCTATTTCATTCCCATTCCAAGGCATTCTTTGTATACATGAGCTTCATATTTGCCCAGAGTTCTTTCCCAGAAAGATAGCCATTCTCATTCAATAATGACGGGGAAGCAAGCCAAAAAAAGTAATTTATTGAATCTAGAAGCTAGCAACAAATTATATGCTACTTATAAAAAGAGTTGTAATAAACTATATCATAAGGTATTTTCCCAGTAATAAATTAACTCTATCTTAAATTCAATCTATCTAACTTATAATTTATTATATATTATATTATAAATAAAAATTAGCATCTATAACCAGAATTATAATTCTAAAATTTTGTACCGCTTTATTAGAACATGATAACAAACATGTAGTTGAAAGGAATTACATTTTTTTTTATTCACAAAAGGGAATTATAGATTATAGATAATGCATCTATTTTGATCAATAGATAGGTTGATCTATCTGTATATTCGTATATTCACACCTGTTTGGTAAATTAAAAAAGAAAATAGTTTTTAGGAGAGATGGCTGAGTGGTTGATAGCTCCGGTCTTGAAAACCGATATAGTTCTGAACAGATAACTATCGAGGGTTCGAATCCCTCTCTCTCCCCTTACTCGTTAAATATAGTTATTTATTCATTAGGGTTTTTTATAAGACCATTTGTTAGGTGATTGTTCTTTAAAAGCATTGACTTACATGTAAATGAGGCACTATACTTAACTGAGCTCTATATCTTTGTATTTGTGATACAATAATTATCATAATATGTAGATAATTATTATTTTTACCAACTAGATCCGGTTACCCCTGGCAACAAGCATCTATTAATCATTTCGCGAAGTCTATGCCCGGTTAGTCCAAAGTCTCGATAGTTAGCTCTTGCTCTTCCAGTTGAAAAACAACGCCGCCGAAGGCGTGTAGGTGAACTATTACGCGGTGGGGATTGTAACTTTCCATGAATTTTCCGTTGGTCATTCAACAAACCAACTTTACGTATTTCTTTTTTTGAGGATCGACGAATCAAATGATATTTATGTTCTAATTTTTCCCTTTTTTTCTCCCTTTGAATCCAACTTTTCCTTGCCATAATGATTAAGTTCCTATTAGTATATTAGTATTAATATCCACGATATAAGTCGGATATTCGATGTAAAAAAATATAAAAAAAGAAAAAGGCTGACCTCCTTCCCATCAAAAAAATTATATTTATATTAAATTTTAATTATAGTTCAAATTCAAACAGGCGTACCCATAATTTTAAATTATTGAAAAATTAACTATTCATTCCATTTTTTAGTTATAACTATTAGGTAATATTATGTAAGAAATGTGACCAAATATTTCAATTGGAACTACTACATTATGTATGTTTTTTTAAGGTACAATTTTTCCGAAATATAGCAAACTGGTTGAAACCTTAAATTAAGTTTTAGTCTGACGAGAATAATATTCTACGACTAGCAATTCTTTTATTTTCAAACTGGCCCATTTACTATCTATTATTTTATTGACTAATCCTTTGTGTTGGAATGGGTAAAGAGTCAAATGTTTTGGCAATTTATCATGAGGGGATGAGTTGAGAGAATTTTGAATCAAAGCTATAGATTTTTGCCCATCCCTTGCTGTAATAATATCTTGGGGTTTGCAACGATAACTTGGTATATCTACTTTATGACCATTAACTAAAATATGTCTATGGTTTATTAATTGTCGGGCTTTGGGAATAGTTGAAGCCATACCCAATCGAAAAATTATGTTATCCAACCGCATTTCAAGTAATTGTAATAAAACTTGACCAGTGGGCCCTTTGGCTTTTCTAGCTATACGGAAGTATTTAAGTAATTGTCGTTCTGTAAGACCATAATGAAACCTCAATTTTTGTTTTTCGTCTAAACGAATACAATATTTTGATTTTTTCCTGAAACGTAGTTGGTTTCTAAGAGCATTTTCCGTTATAGGCTTTTTATTAGTTAGTCCTGGTAAAGCTCCCAGACGTCTTATTTTTTTGAAACGGGGTCCTCGATAACGCGACATTAAACACTCCTTATACTTAATATATTATATTTAGATATTTTATAATTTATATATTTTTATATTATAATTTATATATATAGTAAATATAAATAATTATATAAAATATTGCATAATAAATCTAACCTCAAACTGAACGAAATTATAAATGAAACCAAATCAACAGAAGTATTGGACGAAAGAGAGAATAATAAAATTAATTATAAATAAAAATTAAAAAAGGGAGACTGACATGAGATACTAAGGGGATATGGCGAAAATGGTAGACGCTACGGACTTAATAGAATTGAGCCTTGGTATGGAAACTTACTAATTGCTAACTTTCAAATTCAGAGAAACCTAGGGAAAAAATAAAAGGGCAATCCTGAGCCAAATTTTTTTTCCTTTTAAAACAAAGAAGTTTTAATTTTTATAAAGAAAGTGAAGGAAAAAAAGATAGGTGCAGAGACTCTATGGAAGTTGTTCTAACAAATGTAGTTGGTTTTATTGGTATTGATAAAATTCTTTTATTTTTATACATTATAGATGCTTGAAGTATAGAGAGATGCCCATACAATTTTTAATTTTTTTTAATTGGATGAGAATAAAGATAGAGTCCATTTTACATGTCAATACTGACAACAATGAAATTTATAGTAAAAGGAAAATCCGTCGACTTTAAAAATCGTGAGGGTTCAAGTCCCTCTATCCCCAAAAGCTAATTTTAATCTTTAATGCTTTATCTTATCTTTTTTTTATTATCCATTTATAATTAGATATATTTTTCATTCACTCAACTCTTTCAGTATATGAGCATAAACATTTCTATCTTATTCTAAGATTATAAGTCTTTTAATATGTTATTGATAATTATAATACATGTACAAATGAATATCTTTCTATAAGGAATTTTAATTTAAATGCTTTATATGATTATTTTATGATTATTTAGGATAGGACTAAAACTAAAAAACGTTTTATTTTTTATTTAAAAAATATTATAAATTAAAATTATGGGGCTCAATAAAACATTAGAATATCCCTTCATTCTTTATTCTTTAAATTAACATAAAACATAGGAAATAAAATTTTTTAGTAAAATAAAAATGGTGCATCGGGAATGGTCGGGATAGCTCAGTCGGTAGAGCAGAGGACTGAAAATCCTCGTGTCGCCAGTTCAAATCTGGTTCTCGATACATAACCCCATTTTTTATTTTTATACATTATAGTTTGAAGTATAGAGAGATAACCATACAATTTTTAATTTTTAGATAGGTTTTAGATATTAGATAGGTAAAGAATAAATCTTGAAAAATTATATAAAAATTTAGAAAAATTCGATGCAAAAGTATATACTATATACTTTTGACTCAACGTCAACTATGTTTCAAAACGACGGATCTTTTAACTGCAGTATGAACACGAAAAATTTAGCGTGTTTTATCACAACCTTTTTTCGTAGCAGAAGTATTTAACCGTTATGGGTGTAAATACTTTGCGGAGACGGGATTTGAACCCATGACCTCAAGGTTATGAGCCTTGTGAGCTACCAAACTGCTCTACTCCGCGCTGAAGAAAAATAACTGAAAAAAGTTAATAATTCATATTAAGGGACCTTCTATCTTTTATAGATAAATCTTTTGAGGCTTTAACCATATACGGGGTTTATAAAAATTTTTTATAGTCTTTTGCCTTATTTGTATTTGTCTGAGTTTCTTATTTGTGGACGCAACCCTAAATCAAAATTATGATAAAAAAATAATGATAGAACGATCGGGTTAAGATCGATCTAAACCACCAAATTAGGTAGATGATTAAACATGCCAACTATTAAACAACTTATTAGAAATACAAGACAGCCAATCAGAAATGTTAGGAAAACCCCTGCTCTTATTGGATGCCCTCAGCGTCGAGGAAGATGTACTAGGGTGTATGTGCGACTCGTTTAGATCATGGGCTGAAATTAAAAAAAGTCTTTTTTTCAGTATCAATGATTTGTACCAATAAAAAGGATAAAAGAAAAAATTTAATTCACTATCTAAAACTAAAAATATGAAAAGAAAATATCCCCTAATTGTGTATAAAATGTATGGTTTATATTGATACAAATTTAATCGCCTCAATTTAAGAGCAAAAAATTCCTCATTGGTATCAAATGATTATCCATTAAGCGGGGAAATTCTAATTTTTATTTTAAAAATTAGAATATTATTCTTTCAAAAACGGACTTACAGGGTCAGCTACCCAGCTAAACTTCATAATTAAATACCGTTACTGTATATGTAGATCTCATTGTGAAAGACCTATTACTATATAATTTATTGGTAGAGCCAAAGAGTGTGAACTGTACAAGTTACCAAAATATTAAATTAAGTAATAAAAAGGCTCCGGTGTATAGAGAAGACCTCACCGTTTACGAAATAACCATAGAAACGATGGAACCCACTTTATTCTTTAATTATAATTATTTATAAATTTACTACTTTTTTTACTATTTTATTTTTAATATTAAGTATAATTAAAATTTAAATTATTTTTTAAGGCATTTACTTTTGTCTCTAAAAATTAAAGATTGTGGTTAGGAAGGTTATAGTAGCCAATGCCATTGGAATTTTTTTTTATACATTGGTAAAATCCGTTTTGTTTTTAATAGATTAAATAGATTAAGAAGGACAAAATAAAAATCAAACGCAAGAAATTCCGTTAGTTATTTCTAAAAAAAAAATATTTAAATATTTATTCAATGACCAGAATTAGCCGGGGATACATAGCTCGTAGACGTAGAACAAAAATGCGTTCATTCGCATCAGGTTGGTCTCGTTCAAATCTTACTCGAATTCTTACTCAACATCAAATAAAAGCCTTAAATTCGTCTTATAGGGATAGAAATAAAAAAAAGATAAAATTTCGTCGTTTATGGATCACTCGCATAAATGCAGTAATTCGAAAAATTAAAGAATTTTATAGTTATAGTAAATTTATAAATGATCTGTACACGAACGGAATTATTCTTAATCGTAAAATAATTTCACAAGTAGCTATCTTAAATAAAAATTGTCTTTATCAAATTACAAAAATATAGTTTATAATAAAATAATTAATGAAGGATATTTTATGAACTTCACCGGAGACCAAACTCCGGTCCGATAAAGTCGTAAAAATAACTGAAAACAAAACATTTAAAAAATAAAAATATTTATTTTTTTCTGGGTTTAAAATCCCTTTTTTTAGGGGTCCTCTGGGTTCTTTTCATTTGAAATAACCTTTCATTATTATGAAAAGGTAACAAAGATAAAATACGAGCTTGTTTTATAGCAATAGTAATTAATCGTTGTTGTTTCAAGGTCAATTTACTCACTCTCCTAGATAATATTTTTCCTTGTTGACTAATAAATCTACTAATTAAACTGATGTTTCTATAATCAATTTTATCCCCCGATTGGATTGGTGGTGAACGCCTATGGGAAGATCCTTTGTATTTACGCAAGAGTCGCGTGTCTTTTTCTTTGTCCATGCTTTATTTAGGTTATTCTTTAACGTGAAAATACTATTTCATTTAGATCTAAAAATATTTTATATGTTATTCTTAGAATAACATACAACATACATATATTATTTATTATTAAATTTTATAAAAAATCCCCTCGTTTAGAAGGGTACCACACCAGCGCTCGGTTCAATCTATTTTGCTATTTCCCCGTGGATTGTATGCTTGTGACAATAGGGACAGAATTTTATAAATTCCAACCTATGAGGCGCCTTGTGTTTATTCTTTTGAGTAATATATCTAGAAACACCTTTTTTATTAATAATACCTTTTTGGATACAACTATTACATTCCAAGGTAACCGTTATTCGGATCTTTTTATCCTTGGTCATAAGCCTCCGTTGGATTTTTCCAAAACTTTTTTTTGATTCTAATCGAAGAATAAGACAAGAAGGAAAAATAAAATTTACGTAGTAACTTTTAATTATAAAAAAAAAGACAGGAATTTGAATGGCTTGGTAGACCAATTAAAGGGATGTGGCGCAGCTCGGTAGCGCGTTTGTTTTGGGTACAAAGTGTCGCGGGTTCAAATCCTGTCATCCCTACCTATTAATTAATTTTAATTATCCCTTGAGCAGTAATGTGGGATTAGGTTGGTTTTAGACATAAAGAAGATGCCTTTTTTTGATATATTCTATCGAATAATGATAATAGAATTATAATATAGGCATACAAGATAAATTTTAGTTTCAAAAATATTATTTTTCTTTCCAGTCTTATCTATTCTCTCTATTATAGTTATAATAAAATTATTATTATAAGAAAGCACTCTTAGTTCAGTTTGGTAGAACGTGGGTCTCCAAAACCCGATGACGTAGGTTCAAATCCTACAGAGCGCGATTTTTATCTTTGCAAATTGAATTAAAAAAAAAAGCTTTATTAACTCGAAAGGCAGTCTGAGTTTGACTTCCTGTGGCTTAATGAAAGTAGGCGGTCAATCAAGAAAAGGGATGCTCATTAAGCAAAGATCCAATTAATGCAAATACGAAGTTATTAATAATCAGACAAAATAAGAGAAATTAGAGCGACATAGGATAAAAAATATTTATATTATAAATATTTTATTTACACACGTCTTTTTTTAGGGGGCCTACAGCCATTGTGTGGTATAGGGGTTACATCTCGCACGCGAGTTAATCTTATACCGCTTCGGCCAATAGTTCGCAATGCTGCGTCTCTTCCACGGCCAGGACCCTTTATCATGACTTCTGCTCGTTGCATATCTACTGTATTAATAGCCTTTCCCACTGTGGTTTGAGCAGCAAAAGGGGTTCCCCTTCTTTTACCCTTAAATCCACAAGTACCCGCAGAGAAACAAGAAACCACCTGACCGTTTACATCGGTAACAGTCACAAAGGTATTAGTAAAACTTGCTTGAACATGAATAATGCCTTTTGTTATTCTACGCTTATTCTTACGTGAACCAATACTTCGATGCCTACGTAAACGGAGTATCTTTTTCACCATATTTTATAATCTCATAATATAGGAGTTAGGGATATATGGATATATCCATATGTATTCCTTTTAAATTTGTAAATTGGATCTTTTATAAAGTCTCTTTTATATTATTTTTTTTTAATTTATCCCTGTCTTTGTTTATGTTTCGGTTTGGAACAAATTACTCGAACTCGCCCCTGTCTACGAATTAGACGGCATTTTTTACAAATTTTACGAACGGAAGCTTTTTTTTTCATATTTGTCATCCCTTACTTTTATTTTTTGGAATAAAAGAGTTTAGTGAATTTTATACTCTTGACCCATATTCCCATCAAAGGAATTTTAAGGGGGGACCCCATCTAATCCTCTGCAGACTCGTTGGGGAATCTATAAATTATCCGCCCTCGAGAGCAATCATAACCGCTTACTTCAATTTTGACTCTGTCTCCTAGTATTATTCGTATAAAACCACGCCTAATCTTTCCTGAAATATAACCTAAAATTAGATCTTCATTATCTAAACGAACCCGGAACATCCCATTGGGAAACGATTCTGTAATTAAACCTTCATAAATTGTTTTTTTATCTCTATCATTCATTTTAGATTTTAGGTAAAACCACCTAAGGATATTATAAAGGTATTAATTTATTAATTAATAAGTAAGAAAAAGGAGTTTCTAGTATTTAATTTGGATATACTCATGCTTACCATATATAACATAAAATCTCGCCTCCTATTTTTTTTAGTCGAGCCTCTCGATCTGTCATTATACCTTGAGAAGTAGAAAGGATTACAACCCCCATTCCGCCCAAAATTCTAGGAATTTTTTGATAGTTAGAATATATTCGTAGACCCGGTCGACTGATCCTTTTTAAATTTAAAATATTTCTACTTTCCCTATGCCTTCTGTATCGCAGTGTTGAAACCAAAAAAGATTGGGTGCTTTCTCGATGTTTCCTTATGTTTTCGATAAAACCTTCTCGTAAAAGGATTTTTGCAAAGGTTTCAGTAATATTAGTATAAGCTATTCGAACTACTCTTTTTCTCGCCATGTCAGCATTTCGTATAGACGTTATTATGTCAGCAATAGTGTCCCTACCCATGATAGGCTAAAATTAGATAGGCCTTCCACCTTTGATATAATCAACATGCTTTTTATTACGTTTTTATAGGTTTGCTAATTTTTTAAAATTTAAAAAGGTATATACATGAGACACAGTATACTAATAATTTTTTTACTAATAATTTTTTTACTAATAATTTTTTTATAATATAACGATATTATGGTCGCATCTATCTAGAATCTATGTATACTATTATAATGTATACTATTATAATGTATACTATTCTACTATTGATAATTACAATTATATAACCTCAGGGGCTAACGAAATTATTTTAGTAAATTTTAACTGTCTCAATTCCAGGGCGATCGCACCAAAAACTCTAGTTCCTTTTGGATTTCCCTTTTGGTCAATAATAACTGCCGCATTGTCATCATATCGTATTATCATACCGTTGCTGCGTTTGAGTTCTTTACAGGTACGTACAATTACAGCTCTGATTACCTCTGATTTTTTTAGGGACATATTAGGTACTGCTTCTTTAATGACAGCAACAATAACGTCACCAATATAAGCATATCGACGATTGCTAACTCCTATAATTCGAATACACATTAATTTTTTAGCCCCGCTGTTATCTGCTACATTCAAATAGGTCTGAGTTTGAATCATTTTTAAATATGTTCTTTTAATTCAATGCAAAGGGCTAAAAAATTAATAGTTTTTAACTTTTTTTATTTACAAACCCTGTGTCCTTTGGTTTACCCTTCTTATCCTCAAATAATAAATTTAGTTCGTATAGGCATTTTGGATGCTGCTATTGAAATAGCTTTTCTGGCTATATTTTCTGTGACTCCACCCATTTCATAAAGTATTCGCCCTGGTTTAACAACGGCTACCCAATATTTAGGAGACCCTTTCCCCGAACCCATGCGCGCTTCTTTCGATTTTACTGTCACCGGTTTGTCTGGAAATAAGCGTACCCAGAGTTTTCCACCACGACGTAAATTTCCTGTCATTGCTCGTCGCCCGGCTTCTATTTGTCTGGATGTGATCCAAGCAGGTTCAAGTGCTTGAAGAGCATATTTACCAAAACATATATTATTTCCTCGAGAAGCTATTCCCTTCATTCTTCCTCTATGTTGTTTACGGAATCTGGTTCTTTTGGGGTTATAGTTGATGGTTATTCTAAGAATTCCATCTCTATTACAGAACTGGACGTGAGATTTTCTTCTCATCCAGCTCCTCACGAATCAACATATTAAAAATCTATTAATAGATACTTTTAAATTTTATATTTATTGATTATTGATGCCCTTTTAACTTTTTTTTATCTTTTCTCGTATCTTGTATAGGATTATTCAAATATTTTAATTCAATAAAGTGCAATTTTCGCGGGCGAATATCAACTCTATGTCCTTTTTATTCGTAGGGTTAACTTTTTCTGGGTTCCCTCCGCCATCCCTAGCCGATGAATCATTAGAATTCATTAGAACTTTATACATTCATGGCTTCCATCGTTCCCATCACTTCTTGTTTAATGGTTAGGTCTTAATTTGACAATGGAGCTCTTAATTAAATTTATTCTTGAGTCAATTGTCTTAGTCTTTACTGTCTCGAGTCTCCTTATTTTTTTGTTCAATTCTGCAATTATAATTATAATTATAGATGAATGCATCTTAATGCTTTATTACATTGCCTTTTATGAGATAACTCATAGACCTTACATATTGGAAGTAATTCTATATCGTTAAGGTTATTTTTCTCTCTTTCTCTCCCCTTTTTATCTGCATCCCTTTTATTTTATTTATTTTGCTTCACAATTTAAAATTTAATTGGTCTTTATTTTGTTTATGCAAAAAATATTTAAGTTGCTCCAACGATATGATTAATATAGCATATCTTGACTTTTTTTTTTAGATCGGGGTAGTGCGAAGCGATGAGTTAGTTATTAGTTCATACTATGTGAATGATTTTCTTTTTTGAATCCTAAGCCTAAAAAATAAACGAGTCACACACTAAGCATAACAATTATAATTCTATCAAGCGTTCAATAAAATTTTAATTAAATCCTATAAAATTTAAACCCAGAATTAATAACTTATTTTTTGTCTATAAATATCCAAATTTTGATGCCTAATATCCCATATATAGTTTGAACTGGATAAGAACAATAATCAACTTTAGCCCGAATGGTTTGTAGGGGAATCCTACCCTTTCTGATCCATTCGACACGCGCAATGTCTTTTCCGCCGAGTCGCCCTGAAATTTGTACTCGAATTCCCTTTGTATTTGCGTTTTTAGTTCTTTCGAGAGCCTTTTTCACTGCTTTTCGAAATGGAACTCTATTTTTTAATTGCCCGGCTATATATTGTGCAAGAATAAGAGGGTTTCCATAAGGTTTTTCAATTAGCGTCGTAGCAATGTTGAGTTTTTTATTTACATAATTAAATTCTTTTTGTAAATTAATCTGTAATTCTTTGATTGAATTTTCTTTTAATAATTTTTGGAATCCTATATATATTCTGACCTGGATCAAATCACTTCTTTTTTGAATCTCTATACATGCAATTCCCGATAGGCTAGAGAAAATTCTAATATTATTTTTGAGGTTCTTCTTTATATTTATATTTTTTTTTACATAATTTTGAATATAATCTCGTATTTTTTTATCTTCTTCTAGGCCTTCGGAATAGTTTTTTGGGTGTGCAAACCAAAGGGAATAATGATTTTGGGTTGTACCCAGCCTGAAACCAAGTGGATTTATTTTTTGTCCCATACTCCTCCCCTACTATCTATATGCTGATATATCATATTTTTATACTTAATACTTTTTTCGTCTTTTAATCCTGAGTTCTATAATTTAAATATTCTTAAGAATGATATATCCTTCACTACAATCTTTATATGACAAGTAGGTCTTTTTATTGGACAATTGCGTCCTCGAGCCCTAGCCCTAGGTTTAAATTTCTTCACGGCAGTACTGCCGTTAACTTCAGCTTGACTAATAATTAAATTATCTTTATTAGAACCCATAAGGAAACTAGCATTTGCTGCGGCAGAAGAAACTAATTTTAAAATGGGATATGACGCTCGATAAGGCATGAGGTCTAGTATCATAAGTGTTTCTGGATAAGAACGTCCATGAATTTGATCAATTACTCTTCGAGCTTTATGAGCAGACAGAGGGATATATCGACCTAAAGCGTATACTCCTGTTTCCCTTTTATTTAGCATAAAGGCCGCCTCCTACTACTGAATTAAATAATAAATACCTATTATATATATTTTATTTATATTTCTTTTTATTAACGACGAGATCGCTTATCACCTTTCCCATTTTCTAGGAAATTGCGCGTAGGCGCAAATTCTCCTAATTTATGACCTAGCATAACCTCTTTTATAAAGATAGGTAAATGTTCTTTTCCATTATGAATAGCAATAGTATGGCCGACCATTTCGGGTATAATGGTAGATGCCCGGGACCAAGTTCTTATTATTTCTTTTTCCTTTTTTGTTTTAAGCTTTTCAATTTTTTTTAATAAATGAAGAGCTACAAAATTATTTTTTTTTAGTACAAAAGGCTTTCTTACAAAAGGCTTTCTTACAAAGGGCTTTCTTACAAAAGGCTTTCTTTTTAGTGAGTATGTCACAGCTTCCTCCCTTTTTTAAGATAAATTATATTTATCTTCTATTTACGACGACGAAGAATAAAATTATCACTATATTTATTTTTTTTTCTACTGCGTCTTCCAAGTGTAGGGTAACCCCAAGGGGTTGTAGGTTTTTTTCTACCAATTGAGGCCTTCCCTGTCCCACCCCCATGAGGATGGTCTACAGGGTTCATAACTACTCCTCTTACTACAGGACGCTTACCTAACCAACGTTTCGATCCGGCTTTACCCAAACTTTTCTGGTTCAACCCCCCCTTACCCACCTGTCCGACTGTTGCTGAGCAGTTTTGGGATATCAACCTGACTTCTCCAGAAGGTAATTTTAATGTGGCGGATTTACCCTCTTTTGCAATCAGCTTTGCTCGAGTACCCGCCGCTCGAACTAATTGTCCGCCCTTTCCAAGTGTTATTTCTATATTATGTATAGACGTGCCTAAGGGCATATTGGTTGAAGTAGATTCTTTTTTTTTATCAATCAAAACCCCTTCCCAAACTGTACAAGCTTCTTACAAAGCATACGGCTTTCTGGATGTAGATGATGATATCTTATTATCTTATACTTATACTATAAAGTAATAATAATCAATATAATATTGATTACTATTATCTATATCATATTATCATATAAATCTTATAGAGATATCCCATAGTGGATATAGCCTTAATCGCTATTACGAATATTCTGATCTTTTACATCCTGGGTCTTTTTTTTGTTCCGTCATCTGGCTTATGTTCTTCATGCAGCATTCAGACCGAATGACTCTATGAAATTACGTTGATACTTCCACATATTATTTTTATTTTGTATTGATAACGTAGGAGACATCTCTATTTTTACCGTGGAAATCTTTAGAATTATTACCTCTTAGCTTTCAATTTGCCTCTGACCATCAAACTAAATGCAAATAATTTGTCTTCCTCTCTTTGAAAGAGGGGGCGCTCCCGGTTCTGTCAGTGCTTAAAACAACTTTGTCTTCTCCATATTAGGATATCTTTAGAGTCAAAAATTTTATATGAGGAACTAATGAACTCAATCACTTGCTGCCATTACTCTTCAGTTTTCTGTTGAGGGTTATCCTTTAGAGGTACTTAAATTGGATCAGTGATCAATTTCTAGGCTTTGTAGTAAACCTAATTGGTTACTTCCAATTACGCAAATCAATAGTTCAAACCGCACTCAAAGGTAGGGCATTTCCTATTTTTATAGGAACTCGTGTACCAGAAACAATAGTATTTCCAATTTGAGTTCCTTTAGCATGTAAAATATATCTTTTCTCACCATCCCCATAATGAATGAGACAAATTAATGCATTTCGATTAGGATCGTATTCTCTGGTTATGATTTTACCATATATATCTTTTTCATTCCGTCGAAAGTCAATCTTACGATAGAGACGTTTATGGCCTCCTCCTCTATGCCTTGAAGTAATGATTCCCCTGAAATTACGCCCTTTATTACAACGATGCTGTCCATAGGTCAAATTATTTCGTGGATTGGATTTTGCTTGACTTTTTATGATTTCATTGTGCGTTCTCGGATTAGAAGTTTTGTATAAATCTATCACCATGCTATTCAGTATTTTTATTTTGCTTAAAATTATTTTCTTTTAAAGGGCTTTTAAGAGGTAGAATAGAATAACCTGGTTGAATTGTAATGATCATACGTCTGAAATTCATTGTATGCTTTACCCTTCTCCTCTTTACCGGAAGTCGATGACTATTCATAGCGATTACCTTTACACCAAAGAAGAGCTCGATCCAATGCTTTATTTCTGTCCTAGTTGATCCTGATTCTACATTAAAAGTATATTGATTTTTCTTCCGTAATCTATTACCCTTCTCTGTAAATACTGCATATTTAATCCCATCCATGATGCATTGCTCCTTTTTTATTTATTTTTATGACTCTATTAGCCTTTAGTTGTTTCTTTTATATATTTCTTCATTACAATAAAATATTTTTATAGGTTTATTCATGATTTAGTCTCGTCTTTTGTATTCATTTTATATTTATATTTGCTGTTTTCTTTACGGGCGAACGACGGGAATTGAACCCG